AGGATCATCATTAGGACCATCATACTTGCCGACCATCGATGAACTGATCGGATTAACCAACCAAAGTTGGCTTCAGTCATTATGTATTGAACAGAGGCAAAGGCCTCGGTAACGGTCGGACGATAGTAAAAAGTCATGGCAAACCCCGTAGCTACTTGTACTAAAAAACAAGTAAGTGTAATTCCCCCTAGACAATAAAATATGTTGACATGAGGAGGAACATATTTACTAGTTATATCATCTGCAATCGCCTGAATTTCGAGACGCTCTTCGAACCAATCATATACTTTATTGAGATAGGTAAACCAAAGGAACTCCCCCTCTGAGAACTGTATATGAGAATTTCATCTCGTACAGCTCAAGCAGAAACACCCCAATACTAGTTGCAACAGATATATAATAGAAAGTTTTAAACCTATTCGTATTTTTAGTCCCCGAGATAAAATCTTCTCTGAAGATACGAAGGGAAAAAACCCTCAAGCTCTTCTTTGTGATGATAATGCCAAAATATCAAGTCAGCTCATTCGTCTTTATGTTGATAGTTACAGGCCTCTTGAATCTTCTTTGTCCCTATTTTTATTTATTTGAGTTATTTTCTTTTTTTTTTTTTGTCTAATTCGGATTTATTTTTGTTTATTATTGATAGGAATTCTCTTGTTGAGACCCTATGAATCGATTGAAACCGAAGATTCATACTAGAACCACGATGATTGAATAAAGCCTCCAGGCTAAGCCCAAAGGTTCTCTGAGTAAGAACCTTTGATCATCACTTATTCAATTAATAAATGAAATGACGAAAAATTCGGAGAAACATTTGATTTGTCCGTTGGTCAAAATAAACATAAACAGAATTTTTAAGGAAAAAAACCTTCGATTTATAATTTATATAAATATAAAATTTTAAAAATCTTTGAAATTGTTTTTTAGTCCAGTCGCGAGGTCTGAATAGTAGGTATGAATCATAGTTCAAATATCTTGATCTATTCCACATATTCCGTGCTCCAGATACAAAAATGAATATCCGACGAAGCAGAACTCATCTCTCTCAAGATGACAGACCCATTCTCTGTACTATCAATAGGATCAATTATAACAAGTCACACACTCATATTCCGGAAATACAGAAACAAAGGAATTCCACGGTCGAACTGCCATAATGGCCTAGAAATACACGTCCTGAGTGATTCATTTTGGATTGAAAAGCCAGGACTTCATGATTTTTATGGATCTAATTCATTGAAATTCCATCCAGCAAAACGGAAGAATTATAAATCTCCAAAATAATAGATAGGAATACCGCAAATAGAGCCATTGCGATCCCCATCAAAGGAGTAGTTCCCCACCCAGGAGCTACTTTCCCATATTCCGAATTCAAAGGTTTCAATAAATTCCCTACAGTAGTTCGTCTTGGACCAGATCTAGAACTACCCTCAACGGTTTGTGTAGCCATAAATCCTATTGCATTGGTTGAGATCGGTTGACTTTGTATACGATTCCGTTGTAAATAAACGATCTTATCATAGATCCATTGTGGTCTTGAAATTTTATAATAATGGAAACAGCAACCCTAGTCGCCATCTTTATATCTGGTTTACTTGTAAGTTTTACTGGGTATGCCTTATATACCGCTTTTGGGCAACCCTCTCAACAACTAAGAGATCCATTCGAGGAACACGGGGACTAGTTGAAGTAAAGTAATGAGCCTCCCAATATGGGAGGCTCATTACTTTACTTCAACTTAAATAATGTAAGATTGAAAAATCATTTCTTAGTCGGAACCTTAGGAGGCTCTCGAAAAAAAATAGCGAAAAAAATTATTCCTAGAGTCGAGACTAAGAGGAATGTATAAACCAATGCTTCCATAAATTTGATCGTGGTTTACAATTATAGCTTCCACACCTGTTCATTTGGGATCATCTCCCAGATTAAGAAAGGACAAGAGTCAAAGAAAGGGCGGTGATTCAAATCAAGATTTCTCTGGTACTCTATGTCAAAGTTAAATCACAAAAATACAATTGAGGCGAAAGATACAAGAGCAGTGTTGTATCAGACTCCTTGTCTCCTTGTAGTTGGATCTCCAAGTTTTTGGAATGCTCCAAATTCCACTTGAGCATCCAAATCTGGGTCAATACCAGCAAAAACATCTCTGAACAAAGTTCTAGCACCATGCCAAATGTGTCCGAAAAAGAAGAGCAAAGCAAACGAAGCATGTCCAAAAGTGAACCAACCCCTTGGGCTGCTACGAAAAACACCATCAGATTTCAAAGTAGCACGATCTAATTCAAAAATTTCACCCAATTGAGCACGTCTAGCATATTTTTTCACAGTAGCAGGATCACTATAACTGACTCCATCAAGTTCGCCACCATAGAACTCAACAGTTACTCCTACTTGTTCGACACTATACTTCGATTCTGCCCTTCTAAAAGGAACATCGGCTCTTACAATTCCGTCTCCGTCTACCAAAACTACTGGAAATGTTTCAAAAAAAGTCGGCATACGACGTACAAAAAGCTCGCGCCCGTCTTTATCTCTAAAGACGGGATGTCCTAACCATCCAACGGCTATTCCATCCCCGTTGTCCATCGAGCCCGCTCTAAATAATCCTCCTTTTGCTGGATTATTGCCAATGTAATCATAAAAAGCTAATTTTTCGGGAATTTTAGACCAAGCTTCTGATAAACTCTGATTTTCGGATAGTCCGGCACCAACCCTTCGATATATTTCTTGCTGGAAGTATCCTTGATCCCATTGATAACGAGTGGGACCAAATAATTCGATCGGGGTAGTTGCTGAGCCATACCACATAGTTCCAGCAACAACAAAAGCTGCAAAAAAGACAGCAGCGATACTACTGGAAAGGACAGTTTCAATATTACCCATACGTAATCCTTTGTATAGGCGTTGGGGCGGGCGGACACTAAGGTGGAATAGACCCGCCAATATCCCCAAGGTACCTGCTGCAATATGATGAGAGGCTATTCCTCCCGGAACAAAAGGATCAAAACCTTCTACCCCCCATGCAGGATTTACGGATTGTACTTTTCCAGTTAGTCCATAAGGATCAGACACCCATATTCCAGGACCATACAAGCCTGTTACATGAAATGCACCAAACCCAAAGCAAGCTAATCCTGAGAGAAATAAATGAATTCCAAAGATCTTGGGCAAATCCAAAGAAGGTTTTCCTGTACGTTCATCGCAGAATATTTCGAGATCCCAATATACCCAATGCCAGATAGCTGCCAAGAAGCACAAACCTGAAAAAACAATATGTGCCCCGGCCACACCTTCGTAACTCCAAATACCCGGATTCGTTATAGTCCCTCCTGTGATACTCCAACCGCCCCATGAATTGGTTATTCCTAAACGAGTCATGAAGGGTATAACGAACATACCTTGTCTCCACATTGGATCAAGAACGGGGTCAGAGGGATCAAAAACTGCTAATTCGTATAGAGCCATTGAACCGGCCCAACCAGAAACGAGAGCTGTATGCATTATATGTACAGCAAGCAAACGACCGGGATCATTCAATACGACGGTATGAACACGATACCAAGGCAAACCCATGGAAATACCCCTTTATCAAAGAAAAATAGACACCATGTAACTTTATCGCATTGGAGAAAAGAAAGACTATGCTATGGACCTCTCCCTTTCAGTGGATTATTTCGGAGCAAGGGTTAATATTTATTTATTTAATTCCATTTCGTTGGTAATAATGGAACAATTCTGTTCGTAGGAACAAAGATAAGCAGATCTATTCTATACCCGATAAGTACCAATACGCAATGGGGATTGGTCCCATTTTCTATGAGCGAATACCTAGATACTTGTTCATCATTCGAACAGCCCGACCCATTCGTAATAATTTTCCTTTATTCGTTTAGTCTTACTCTATGAACTTTCCAATCTAGGGATAAAATACGACATTACGTTTTCACATCAAAGTCAAATATAGTATTTAACTCCCCTTTCTTTCAGTTGATGCCTATTGGTGTTCCAAAAGTACCTTTTCGGAGTCCTGGAGAGGAAGATGCGGTTTGGGTTGACGTATAGTGCGGCTTGTCAGACATATTGGGTCATATGGGATTTCCCCGTTCTCTCCCCCGATCGAGATACCCTCTGTTTCGCCCAAAAAAGATTGCTTGAACCATCAATAAATAATTTGGAGCGTGAAGTGCAATTAGATCTGTTTTTGAGGGGGTAGAAATAAATATTATCAAGTATAAAAATTTATGGTTGCCTTGGTTGGACCGATAAAATGAAGTATCCAGGCTCCGTTCAAAAAATACCCAATTGGTTAATATATGTATGATTACCACTTGTATCATAAGTGATTACTTTATAGGATATGAGTGATCTCAAACTGCCAATCAATGAAATAATATGATGACTACATCGAATATTTGTTGTAAGAAAGGCATGAAATGAATTGAAAAAAGTCGTACAAAAAAGCGGTATTGGGATCATTTGTCCTATATGTGCAAATTGAAATCGGGCGGATCTTTACCCGGAGTAGAGCATAAACCTAAAAAAATTGAGTAGGCCCATTCAGGAACAAGAAAATTACATCGTAATTTGGGTTGGATTTCGATGAAACAATACATCAATGAGAGGTTAATTCGATAAGTTTAGTGGATTCTTTTCTTTTTTTTTTTTTTACGGAGAGACGCGAAAAAAATCATCTTTCTTAAAAAATATACAAGAAAAGCCCCTTCCATTAGGAGGTAGAAAAGTCCTACTATAAAAAAGAAGGCGGGCTGGAATCAACACATTGATTCGTTTTTTCACAATTTTTTTGAACCGTATGCATCCAAAGGTGCGTGTACGGTTCCTAAGGGATAAAATTTTATCCTAATCAACCGACTTCATCGAGAAAGATTACTTTTTTTAGGCCAAGAGGTTGATAGCGAGATCTCAAACCAACTTATTGGACTTATGGTATATCTCAGCATAGAGGATGAGATCAGGGATCTTTATTTGTTTATAAACTCTCCCGGCGGATGGGTAATACCCGGAGTAGCCATTTATGATACTATGCAATTTGTGCCACCAGATGTACATACAATATGCATGGGATTAGCCGCTTCAATGGGATCTTTCATCCTGGTTGGAGGAGAAATTACCAAACGTATAGCATTCCCTCACGCTTGGCGCCAATGAGTTTTTATTTGAGAGAAAAAAGAAGACTATGCCTTCGCGATATGTAATATGAATATTAAGTAATAATAGCATGGCACTTCGAGTTCGATATGAACAAACCATTATTGTTTTTTCATAACATGAGATTATGTATCGGGCGAGTAATATGAGACAAAAGGTATTTCCGATTTGATCTTATCTATCCGGGGTTCATTTCAGCGTCACAAACTTTTTTGTTTTCACACCAGAAGTCTCTTTCCAATATTTATGTTATGAAAGAGTACTAAAATGAAAAAAAAAAACACAAGATCATTTTTTTACTTATTTGTTTGATCGGATCAAAAAGAAACTTTGGGATTGCTGAATCGAGATAAATTAAAAATATAGAAAGCAACGGAACCATCATAGTATTTTTTAACTCCTCTGAAAAGAAGGGTGGTAAATGGATCACTTTTCCATTTGGGTCTGATATATCCTATTTCTCTTTTTGCTCGACGGAAAGGAAAAGTAAATTCCATTGTGGAGCCGTATGCAATGCACAAAAAATGCCTGTACGGTTGTTCAATTATAATATATTCTTATTTTTTTGTTATTCTTTATCTCTTTCCTTCGTCCGATCATACGAGATCTAGAAACCATTCATTATGTTATATCATCAGGGTAATGATCCACCAACCTGCTAGTTCTTTTTATGAGGCTCAAACGGGAGAATTTGTCCTAGAAGCGGAAGAACTGCTGAAACTCCGCGAAACCCTCACAAGGGTTTATGTACAAAGAACGGGAAACCCCTTATGGGTTGTATCCGAAGACATGGAAAGGGATGTTTTTATGTCAGCAACAGAAGCCCAAGCTCATGGAATTGTTGATCTTGTAGCGGTCGAAAATGCCGGGGATTTCACGTAAATCCGTGATTTCATTTTGAACCAAACCATAATTTATAATTTGGATGAACCTAAATTTCATGTTTTTTCTGCTCTGCTTACCGGGGTAAATTTCAATTAAATTGAAATATAGGGTAAAAAAATTGAAATAATTCAATTCATAATCATCTGGTTAGGATTGATCTAAACCGGCCCATTTTTTTTATATACGATTTAGCATGCCAACTATTAAACAACTTATTAGAAACACAAGACAGCCAATAAAAAATGTAACAAAATCCCCCGCTCTTCGGGGATGTCCTCAGCGTCGAGGAACGTGTACTAGGGTGTATGTGCGACTCGTTCAGATCATGAGCTGGAAAAAAAGAAAGGAACATTTTTTCCAGTATCAATGACCCGTACCAATGAATAGGATGGAAAAATTCCATTCAATATAATATATAAATCTAAAAAACCTCCATTGTGTATGAAATTTATGGTTTCTATTGGTGCAAATCCAATCACTTCAATGGGAGATGAGAAGCAATTCCCCATTGGTAACAAATGGTTATCCATTAAGCGGGGGAAATAGTATTTAAGAAGCAAAAGAATTATGCTCCCACTCTTGCAAGAACGGACGAACATGGTCAGCTACCTAGCGAACCTTTGTAATTAAATACCGTCACTGTATGGGTAGATCTCATTGTGAAAAGACCTATTACTTGATAATTCATGGGTAGAGTCAAAGAATGTGAACTGTACAAGTTACTAATAACATTGATTAAATGAGGGAAAGGACTCCGGTGTATAGAGAGGACCTCACCGTTTAAGAAGCAACCATAGAAACGATGGAACCCACTATTTTTCCATTTTCCCTTTACTATTTATTGATATTGATACTTTATACTATACTCAATTTACAATTTACTATTTTGTTGATACCTAGTATCAATACAATTTCTTATTTTGTTTTGAGGTTAAACGCCTGGAAAAAATTGTGGTTGGGAAGGTCATAGTAGCAAAAGCCATTGGAATTTTTTTATACATCGGACGAATCCGTTTTGTTATTAATAGACCAGGAAAGGGGAAAAGAATGGCTGAAAGAAAATAAATCAATTAGTTATTCATCAAAGTTTAATTTGATTCAATGACCAGAATTAGACGCGGGTATATAGCTCGGAGACGTAGAACAAAAATTCGTTTATTTGCATCAACCTTTCGAGGGGCTCATTCAAGACTTACTCGAAGTACTATTCAACAGAAAATGAGAGCCTTGGTTTCTGCTCATCGGGATAGGGGCAGGCAAAAGAGAAATTTTCGTCGTTTGTGGATCACTCGGATAAATGCAGCAATTCGTGAGAGTGGGGTATCCTATAGTTATAGTAGATCAATACATGATCTGTACAAGAGGCAGTTGCTACTTAATCGTAAAATACTTGCACAAATAGCCATATCAAATATGAATTGTCTTTACATGATTTCCAATAAGATCATTAAATAAGGCGATTGGTAAGGAATACATCACCATAATGATTTAAACGGGGGCCCCCGGAGAATGAGCTCCGGGAAAGTACAGTAGAAATTAATAAAATAGTAAAAATGAATGAACACATTTCAATAACAAAAAGAATCAATCTTTTTTACTTTACGATTTTTTTCTTACGACGTGACAATCCAATATGGATTCTCTCATTTTTCGAACAAAAAATCAATCTGAGTTGGGGTTCGGATTGGAATTTTTATTCAATTGCAATTGAGGAATAGGCCTATCTATTTATTTCTAGTTCGAGGACCTGTAGTTCTAGGAGTCGACTCCGTTCTCTCAAATTGTTTCTCATTATTAAGAAAAGGTAACAAAGATAAAATACGAGCTTGTTTTATAGCAATAGTAATTAATCGTTGTTGTTTCAAAGTCAATCTATTCACTCGTCTAGATAATATTTTTCCTTGTTCACTAATAAATCGACTAATTAAACTCATGTTTCTATAATCAATTCGATCCCCCGACCCAATTGGGGGCAAACGCCTACGAAAAGATCGCTTGGATTTAAGAAAAAGTCGCTTGGATTTATCCATGGTTTATTCCTTATCTTTAAAATCCTATTTCTTAATTCTAATTTTGGATCCGACCGAAATAGGATTTGGTTGTTTTATTTTTATAGTTTATTTATATTATATATATTATTATGTAATTATATGTAATTTTTTCCTGTTCCTTGAATGAAGGGGTTACACACGCATTACACTTTTTCTATTTTTTTATCTCCCCATGAATCGTATGCTTGTAACAATGGGGGCAAAATTTTCTCAATTCCAATCGACTAGGCGTATTGTGTCGATTCTTTTGAGTAATATATCTGGAAATGCCCCGGGATTCCTTATTAATATCGTTTCGGACACAACTGTTACATTCCAAAATAACTCTTACTCTGACATCCTTACCCTTGGCCATGAACCTCCTTTTTTTTTTTGATTCACTCAACTCTTCCATTTTCGATCCGAAACGAAGAAGAAAAAAGAAGTTGCTGACTCGAAAACAAACCTATTCTGAAATATTTCCTTTCAATCAATAGATAAATAATCAATAGATAAATAATAATAAGTAATACAATGATTTCTAACTATCAATTAGTTCTATTCTAATATCGGTATTTCATTTAATTATCTTGTATGCTTTTTGTTGTCCTCGACTCTTATTTCCTTTCCATTTCTGTTCTCCCTCTATTACTTCAGCTTGAACCCGAGTTTCGTTGCGGACGAATCTCTTCTTTGATTCTTTCTCTTTCCTTCTTTTTTTAGGATAAAAAAAGGAGAGTAAAGAACAAAACAAAGAAAGGGGGGTTAGTCACAGATAATTTATTGTATCTCTAATCTTCTTCATCCCTAACTAGAATGAAAAAAAAGGGAATGTCAACGCATCTGGGAATAAACGATTGATCTCTATCAATAGACCTGCTAAAGACCCGAACCACAGAGTGCTTAACACGGGTGCCACGGAAAGATATGTTTTTAGATCTCGCATTGAAAATCCTCCTTTTTTATTGTAATACATATATGATCAGATATATATGTAGATAAGGATCGCTTGTATTTGTACGTGGAATCCCTAACTAAAATGGGTATATATATAACTGCCCGGTAGATGATATTTTCCTTTCTTTACAACAGAAAAAGACGTCCACTTACTTTCTGAACATTACTGATACAAATTTATTTATATGTTGGGTTTAATTTATAATAATATATGAGAATATGTTATATGAGACGAAAAAAAAAGAAAAGACAAGATAAATTGTAATGGAGGAAATAACGATGTGGAAAACAAGACGGGGATTCTCTACAATGACACTGTAGTCCAATTGAAAGGGATGTAGCGCAGCTTGGTAGCGCGTTTGTTTTGGGTACAAAATGTCACGGGTTCAAATCCTGTCATCCCTATCTATTACTTCTCCTATGTGCAGTAATGAAGGATCAATTGAGATCCATGAAAATTGGACATATATAATCCTATATGATACTATATGCATGCAAGATATAGTGGGGTTAAAAATAGAATCCCTTTATTTAATTTACGGTCTTTTATATTGTGATAGGAAAGCGCTCTTAGTTCAGTTCGGTAGAACGTGGGTCTCCAAAACCCGATGTCGTAGGTTCAAATCCTACAGAGCGTGATTCTGTTCTTCTTGTTTCGAATTACAATGAAATAACTTTACTAACTTGAGCAACAACTCGAATTTGACCTCCTCCTTTCTTTAATCCGCAGGAGGTCAATCAAAAAAAGAGATGTTATTTAAAAAGAGATGTTACTTAATCAAAGGTCCAACTGATCGCCGCGTCTGTATTGCAAATATGCAGTTACGAATAATCCAGCCAAAGTAATAGGAATTAGGCCTAACACGATTCCAAATAGTAAAACTTCAATCATTTTAATTTGTTTGAAAGGGTAGGTAAAAGGGGGGAGGTAATATCTATCCCTAAATATTAATCCAAAT